ATAAAAAAACTTTTAAAACCCTTTATTTGGAAAACAAAAATACTATATTTATACTAAAAAGTTAATAACTACCACATCCAAGTCTCATCAAAACCTAATTTTAAAATTTTAAACTACGTAGTTAAATTATATTAAGTAAAAATATACATACCAATGTTAAAAAAATATATCTTTGCAAAAAAGCAAAAAAAAACTCTACTGGTAAAACAAAAAACAATAAAATATAAGAAAAAAATAAATTATAATTTCCCAAAATAATAAATATTAAAAAATGACCAATCAAAAAAATAATCCTAATACGTAAAGTCAAAGCCACTCCCCTTATTAAATAACTTAATAAATGAGCAAAAAACATAACCAATCTGACAGCTCAATTTCATGAATGTTCCCTCTCAAACAAAATTAAAAAATTTTCATACAATAAAGTAAATAACCGAACTCCAAATCAAGAAAAACTCGTTAAAAAAAATAAAAAACATACAGACGCCCAAGGCCTAAACAATGGAAAAAATATACCCCCACACCAAAATAAACTTAATAAAAAAACAGCTACCTTAAAAAATATTCTAGACTGAAAACCTTGATGAAAAAAATTATAACGAAAAATATCTTCGAACGTCAAAACAAAAATTCGATAATTAACAAATTTATAAAATTGCAAAAACACCAAAAATAAAAAAACTACAAACCAAAAAAATATCACCCGCCTAAAACCCCTCTATCTTTTCAAAATAACATTCTAACTAAACTAAATAGACAAAATAATAAAAATAAATAAAAACCAAATAAATAAATACCTAAAGGCAGAAATCCTAACCAACAAACAGCTATCAACTTATCAAAACGAAAACGAGGATAAGCTCTTCGAGAAAAAATAACAAAAAATAATAATATATACACAATAAAAAAACTAAAATTAAAAAATAAGCAAGAAAGCAAACAACTAAAAAAAATGATATTACCGTATTCCCTCAAAAATAAAACAGCAAACCCCACACTAGAATACTCGACATTATAACCTCTAACTAACTCCCTTTCACATTCAGAAAAATCAAAAGGAGCTCGATGCAAATCTACGAGAATAAAAAATAAAAAACAAAAAAATATTAAAAAAACCACTAAATAAAACCCCTTAAAAATTCTCAATCTTCCATAACATAATAATAAACACAAAAAATACAAAGAAAAAGCAATTTCATACGAAAAACTTTGTACTGAAGAACGAAGACCCCCCAAAAAACTATATTTAGAACCTCTAAAAACACCTCTTAACAAAACTGAAAAAACAAAAAAAGATATTACACATAATAAAAAAACTCCTGAAAATTTAAATCTTAAAAATTCAAAAAAATAACATAATGTAAATCAAATAGCCCCTATACTCAAGAAACCAACCACAGGAACCCCCAAAAATACAAAAAAAGATCTCCTCTCTAACACAATTTGCTCCTTCTTCATTAATTTAACTCCATCAAAAATAGCCTGTAAAATTCCACCTACACCAACTTTATTAGGACCAACTCGACATTGAGAACCCCCTAATAAATGGCGCTCTAATAAAGTTATAAAAGCCACAGCTTGTAAAATTAGCAATAATATAATCAAAATTCCTACAATAAAAAATAACACAAGACCCTTTCCTTTAAATTTACAATTTAATATTCTATAATAAAATAAAATCTTCTCTATTAGAAACAAGTTTCCTTACTTCTACCATACTACAACTTACGCTCTTAAAAGACCATTGACGGATGGTTTGTACCACTTTACTTAAAAAATTCAAATTTTCTTACCAAAAAAATTTTACTTTCTTTTCCAACTTCAATAATTAAATCAAAAATTAAATCCGAAACATTAATTATAGTAACACACAATTTCTAAGTCATAAATTAAATATATATCTATTTTATTAAAAAAAAAAATTTAAAATACTATAAAAAATATACATATTAAACAATCATACATAAACTAATAAACTTAGTAAAAAAAGAGGGCTCTCCCATTACATGCATATTCCAAAGAATATTCTAAAGTCAGTCAATATTTTTACGGTTTAAAATAAACTTTACTCCCGCATTAATTCACTTTCATTACTTGGGTACTAATCCAATTCAAATTAAAAATCTAATAAAATTGCCTAAAACTTTACAAAAATTAACACCATTTAACAAAAATTAATAATAAAAAAATATAATAAACAATTTTAATAACATTTAAAGTTTAAATTTTATTATGTATAGCCGATTATTCTGGAACACAAATTAAACAAATAACAAATTACCAACATAAAATATAATTGTGTATTCTCATAAACTAAAATTAAGTAATACTATTATAACCCATCAAAAACCAAAATCAAACTTAACTCTACATTATTATAACAAAATAAATACTTATCCAAACCTACAACATTAATTATCATACCGTATAAAAACAACCCGATAACTCTAGAAATGACACAAAAACATAAAAAATAAAAAAATGAAAACATACTTAATAAAAAAACATACTCCAAAACTAAGCCCAAAACTACAATTTCTACCCCCAACAACAAAAAGATTAATTTATTAAATTTAAAACAAAAAATTAATAAAGACACTATATAAAAAATCCTTAAAGCAAAAACCTTTTGATTAAGAATCAACTATTCTCTATTAAAATAAAACCTTTAAATATTTACAACCTCGAAAATATGAATCTCGCAGACTTCTAATTATCCTAAACATTTAGAACTTTTCTTCCTTATGATCAACAATCACACATTCTTTATAAACTAAAAATTCTAATTTTTAAAACCTGCTATGCTTAAAACAACTATACTTATTATACTAAAAAATTTCGTGTTAACTTTCTTTTAACTGCTAAATAAATATAATAATAATATAATATAAACACATTATATACAATATTATATATTTACATATATAAAATATTAATTTTTATAAGCATATAAAAATTAATTATTATTTTTACAAAATAAATACAAACATATAATATACAAACTGTAAATAAATAAACAAATATATTTACACGTATATATTATATGTATATAAAGAAATAAATTTCTATATATATACATAGGATAATTTTCAATTATTTATATAGATACTCTATATAATAATATAGTTAATATCTTATTATTAATATATTATTTATTTATATATATATATATAATAAATAATATAATTAATAATCGATATTAACTTTATAATATAAATAAATTTTTATATAAAATTTATTTATATTATTAAAATTCAACAAGAAAAGTTTTTAAGACTTTTTAAACAGAAAATATAAAAAAAAAAAATAAAAAAATTAGGTTCATAAAAATATATTTTTTTTTCCAAAAAAATGACGCAAAAAAAAGCATAAAAAAATGACATTATAAGGTAGGGACCTTACAGTGAAAATTTTTATGGGCTAAGCCCCTCACACATAAAATATACTAAATATCACACCCCATATTCACTCTAAAAACCGTCAATAATCAATTATTAATACATAAGACTGAGAAAATTCCCAATTCAAATGATTTAATTTAATTCGAATAAATCTAGTTAATAAAAAACACACTCCAATAAAAACATGACTACCATGTAAACCTGTACCTCTAAAAAAAATACAACCATAAATACCATCCGAAATAGAAAAAACTATATGTGTATACTCATAAACTTGAAAACAAATAAAACCCCCTCCAATTATAAGACTCAACAACGTAATTATTTCACATTTTTTACTATTTATCTTTAAATAACGAATAGAATATTTCAACAATTGACTATTTATTATTAAAAAAATGCTAGCCAAAGCATTTAAACCTAAATAATCAGGAGTTAGCAAACCTCAAGGAGACCATACTCCTCCGATTCAAATTACAGGACAAAGAGCTGAATCTAAAAAACATCAAAAAATAGTTAAAAATAAAATTAACTCTCTAAATAAAAATAAACGAAAACCTTGCCGATAAACACGACAATCTTGATAAGTATACTGACCTCTAATATCTTCATAAAAAACATCTTTAAACCAACACACTATAATAACAAAAATAAATAATAAACAAAACAAAGCCCCCAACATCACACCAAACTTTATTAACATCAATAAATTAATATCTAACCCCAATAAACCCCAAAAAATTAAATAAGAATAACTTCTAGAACTAAACTTATGAAACTTACGAAATTCCATATATTTTTTACCCATAAAACCTAAATTTATAATACTTTTTATACTAAAAATACTAACCTATAATTATCTTTGTTAATCAATTTAAAAGAGTAAAACAAAAAACAATAAAAAAATATAATACAGTAAACACTAGATTAAAAATATTAAAAGGATAATCAGTAGGATAATAACCAGCCCAAGTTAATCAAAAAAAATCTCAAGCTAAACTACACCTTAAAAAAAATAAAAAATTATCTAAAATTATAATATTAATTTTAGAAAAAATCAATAAAACTAAAATAAAAACCCTACCAAACATCAACACTACCCCAAAAAACTTATTAGGTACAGAACGTAAAACTGTAAAAGCATATAAAAAATATCATTCAGGCACAACATGAGTTGGTCTAACTATAGAATCTGATTCAACAAATATCATAGGATCACTAAATTTAAAAGGAAAAACTATTATAAATATAATCAAAATAAAAAATATAATCAAATTAACTCCATCCTTAACTCAAAATCTAGGAAAAAATTGAATTTTATCATAATCACCATGTATAAACAAAGAAGATCTTCTACCCCTATAATGTAAAATTAACAAATGCACAAAAACTAAAACAAACACCACCCAAGGTAAAATAAAATGTACAGAATAAAAAAAACTCAAAGTATTACTACATACCCTGAATCCCCCTCAAATCCACCAAACCACAAATTTACCAAAAAATGGAATAGAAGTTATCAAACTAGTAATAACTACTGCAGCCCAATAACTTATCTGACCTCAAACTAAAACATATCCGGTAAAAGCAATACCCATTATTAAAAAATAAATAATAACCCCTCTCAACCAAACAAAAACTAACCGATATCTCCCATAAATCAACCCCTTAAAAATATGAATATAAACACAAATAAAAAACAAAGAAGCCCCATTAGAATGTAAAATACGAAACCTTCAACCTAAATTAACTTCATATATAACATATTGCACACTTTCAAACGCCAGACCAGTACTATAATAAAAAGTTAAAAAAAAACCAGTTAAAATCTGAGAGACTAATATTAAACCCAGCATCCTGCCCATATTCCACAAATAAGTCAAAGTAAAACTAGCAGGTAAATAAAAAACTGAACTCTTAAACAAATTTAATTTAAGAAATATCTTTTAAACCAAAATTAAATATTTTTTTTTAAACTAATCTTAAAAATACTCCTCACACTATGATCCGTAATCATATATGGCTTACTCCATTCAAGTATTTATAACCTACGTAAACAACTTTTAAAAAAACTAGAACTTAAAAAACTTAATAAAATCAACAAAACAAAAATAAGTCAAATTAAAAAAAAAAATTCTATATCATCATAAACAAATTTATTCTCTATTAATAAAAAATCTTCTCTAATTAAATAAAAACTCAAATAAATTCTACAAATTAAACTCACAAAAAAAAATAACAAAATATTAAATTTACTCTCCTTCATATTTAAAGAACAGAAATAAACTATAAGTGCTAAAACCCCCCTAAAAAAAATTAATATAACAAAATAAACCCCCAACTCTAACCCCAAAAATAATAAAGAAGATGATAATAAAACACTTAAACAAAAACATAGACAACTTTTCATAACCTCCCAAAACAAAAAACTTATAATAATAAAAATAAAAGATCCTAATAAAGCTAACTTAATAAAAAAAATCAAAATAGATTCATTCTTTAATTTTGAAAATTAAAAGTTTATATCATAACCTACATCTACTTTCTACTTAGTAAAAAATCCATAACCAGCCCGACGAAAACCATCTGAAGGCACATCAATAAAAATCTTTCAATGAGCCCCAGAATTTAATAACTCCTCTTCATAAGACTCCACTATAGGAACCCCCCTCAAATAAAAAGAACTATGATAATTATAACCATAATAAAAAATACAACACTCCTTTACAACACTATCTGCCAATATAAAATTAAATAAAATCAATCCAATAAAAGTAATCACAGAGCCAATAGACGCCAAATCCTGATAAATTATAAAATTATCAGGGTAATCAAGAATTTTGCGAGGCATACCCTGTATTCCAGCAAAATGTAGAGGGAAAAAAGTTAAGTTAGTACCAACAAAAAAACAAAAAAAAATCATCATCATAATTCTCTTATTAAACTCAACACCAAATAAATATGGAAATCATAAACAAAATCCACTAAAAATAGCATAAACAGCCCCTAAACTCAAAGTATAATGAAAATGTGCCACTACATAATAAGTATCATGTAAAACAACATCTAATCTGGCTGTCCTTAAAATAATACCTCTCAAACCCCCAATAGTAAATAAAAAAATAAAACTATAAGTTCAACACCACAAAGGTTGAAAAATTTGCTTAGAACCAAAAAGACTACCCAATCAATTAAAAATCTTAATAGCCCTAGGAATAGCAATAATTATAGTAGCAGCTCTAAAATAAGTTCGCGTGTCTACATCTACTCCGGCAGTATATATATGGTGACCCCAAACCGATAATCCTAAAACAGCAATCCAAATAGAAGCAAAAGTTATCCTAGTCTGACCAAATAAACGTTCCTTATCAGTTAAAAATAAAACACTCTCACTAATAATACCGAAAGCCGGCAAAATAATAATATAAACCTCAGGATGTCCAAAAAACCAAAATAAATGTTGATATAATAAAGGGTTACCCCCCATTTTAGTATCATAAAAAGATCTATTAAAATTACGATCCATTAACAAAAATAAAAGAGCCCCCGCCAAAACAGGAACAGATAATAACAATAATAAAGAAGTCAAATATAAAGTTCAAACAAATATTCTCATTTGGTCCAAGGTGACAGAAGTCGCCCGCATATTTTGAACCGTAGCCATAAAATTAATAGCTCCTAATAAAGACCCAAAACCCACAGTATGAAGTCTTAAAATTATAGTATCAGTAGACACCTCTGGTAAACCCTCCGTATTTAAAGGAGGATAAAAAGTTCAACTACCACCAGCCCCCATGCCAACAAAAAAAGAATGATATACTATAAAAAGAGCTACTAAAGTAAATCAAAAAGATAGAGCATTAAGACGAGGAAAAGCCATCTCAGGAGCCACTAATATCAAAGGTAAAACTCAATTACCAAACCCTCCAATTAAAACAGGTATAACTATAAAAAAAATTATTAAAACACCATGTATAGTTAAAATAGAATTATACACCTGACCTCTGCCCCTTAATAAAGTACCACCAGAACGAGATAACTCCAAACGAATAAATAAAGATAAAATAGAACCCCCTAAACCAGCTCAATAACCCAATATTATATAAAAAGTACCGATAGACTTATGGTTAACTCTTCACCCATATTTCTGATAATAAAAATTTTTATAAAAAGACATTCTACAACTCAAATTCAATTAAATAATAACCAAAAGTCAAAAAAAATTATATATTATAAAAACCAACGGCAACCTAACCAACACCGAACCTTCCCTAACATCATAATAATTATTACCAAATACAAACACAACCAATATATAAATAGAATAATAAAAAGAAATTATATAATAAAAAAACAAAAAAACTAACCCAATAATACACAATAAACTAAAATAATTAATCATTACATACTCAGAAAAAAAAGTAATACAAAAAGGAAAACTAAAATTAGACATAAAAGTCAAACAAAAAAATAAAACTATCAAATAACTAGCATTAAAATACCCCCGCATATAATAAACCATACGACTACCGCTAGTATGAAAAAATTCCCCAATAAAATAAAACATTATGACAGAAGTAAAACCGTGAGATAACATCATAATTACCCTTATAGACTTAGCATAATAAACCAAAGAAATCTCGGATAACAAAACAAAACCTATATGACAAATAGACGAATACGCCGCCAAAGACTTAGAATCCCTTTGAAACAAACAAATAAAAGAACACACAACTATACTGACCAAAGATAATAAAATTCAAAACTCCAAAAAACTATAACTCAAACACTTTCTAATACGCAAAACTCCTACTCCACCTAATTTTAACATAACCCCAGCCAAAATCATACTGACACTAGTGGGAGCCTCCACATGAGCCTTAGGAAGCCAAACATGAAAAAAATAAATCGGAAACTTAACCAAAAAACAAAACCTCAAAACCAAAGTATATTCAAACCCTAAAAAAAAATCAAAATAAATAAAATCAAAAAAATCACAGACCCGCCTATAAATAAACAAATAAGGAAAACTAAAAAAAAAAGTATAAAAAACTAAATAATAACTAGCCCCAATCTTCTCAACCTGACAACCATAACCAAGAATAGAAAACAAAACAGGAATCAAAGTCAACTCATAAAATATATATAACAACATCATATTATTACTAAAAAAAAATAATAAACTAAAATAAACCACTAAACAAACAGAAAATCCTAAAAATTTACTAAAATCAAAAAAATTAATAAAACCCATAACTAAAATAGATATCAAACCCAAAACCAAAAAACCATAAGAATCAAAAAAAAATAAATTCCCCGACCAAAAACAAGAAAAAACCCCCCTCAAAACAAATAATAACAACACAAAAAAAAATATTAAATAATAATTAAAAAACAACAAACTCAAAAATAATCTCAAAAACATGCTGCGTCAATCCCTTGATTACAAATCAAAAATTTTAAATTAAACTAAAACAACTAAAAAAACACCAAAATCATAACAGGGAATAAAAAAAAAACCAAATTTCTCTTTAAATTAAAATTTGCCCCACAAAATATAATATAAAAAAACCAAAAAATAATCCCCAAAGAAACCAAAGGTATAAACAACAATAATACTAAAACACAATAATTTAACTGAACAGAAAAAACTAAAGTTAAAATTTTTAACAAAAATCTAATACAAAAAGGCACATTAAAAAACACTATAATTATTTCCCAACTCATAAAATTCAAATCCTCCCCATAAAAAAAACCAATAATAAAAACCATTACTAAATAATAAATAAAAACCATAAAAAGAACACCACCACCCACAAATATACTCAACAACAACAACCAATTAAAAGATTCCGTAGAAACAACCAACACTATTCTACTCCAAAACCGTAAAAAAAAAATTTGAAAATAACAAAACAACATCCCTAAAAATAAAAAATAAAATCTTCTTCTAATCAAAAAATTTATTATAACAAAAAAATAAGGCAGTTTCTGAACCGTTAAAAACCAAACTAACCCCCAACCACGTAAAAAAGAAACTACCCTAAAAATCCAAAAATGTAAAGGAGCCGAACCAGACTTCAACATTAAAACAAAAAAACTCATAAAACCCCCTAAAACCAAAAAAAAATAACCACAAATCTCTTGAATTAAATAATAACACATTAAAGAACCAACTCTCAAATAACCTCTTATTAAAAAAATAAAAATCATAGTACTAACTACAAACACCCTCCACCAAACCAAATAATCCCTTACCAACAAACACAAACAACTAATAACTACTATTAAAAATATAAAAATAAAAAAAAATAAGTGAGTTCCCTCTAAACCAATTTAGAAGATTGGTAAAAACCTATTAATAATGCATAATCTTTTAATAGAAAATTAAATATAATTTATTTATACTAACACTATACAAAATAAACAAAAATAACAAAATAAAACTAACAAACAATAATACACTTCTACCAACCCCCCGTAACAAAACTCTTCAAAAAAAACCTAAAAAATAAAAAAAACCAAAAACTAAATTATTAATACTTAATAAAAAATTATCAAAAAACTTACAATTAGGAACCAATTTATAAATAATATATGAATATTCATCCATAAAAAACTTATTCTTAAATTCCAAAATAACAGACTTAATTCAATAACGCCTAAAAAAATATAACATAAAAATATAAAAAAATCCAACTAAATATTCAAAACGATTAAAAAAAACATCAATAAAACAAAAATTATCAAATCACCAAGAAATAAAAACAACAGAAAAAAAAACAAGACCTAATGAAGACAAACTAAAATTTTTTCTATAAGCACCAAAAAATAAAATACCAAAAAAACAAACTAAAAAAAGATTAAACATACGAAAACAATAACAAAAAGTTAAAAAAATACCTCCCAAAAAAAAAAAACTTAAAAAAAACTTATATCCCTCTGAATAAAAACAAGACATAATATACTCCTTACTAAAAAACCCCCTAGTAAAAATCAAGCCACACAAACAAAAAACAGAAACTAAAACCTGTAACTCCACCAAAAAACTAATACCACTTCCAAAAAAAGAATAACCACGATAATCCTGCTGACCAGCGTTCAAATAAATCAAATAACCAATCTGTATAAAAAGCAACCTCTTAAAAAAAGAATGACTAATCAAATGCAAAAAAGACACATAATGTAAACCACAACCAATTACTAAAAAACATAATCCTATTTGAGATATAGTCCTCAAAGCCACAATCTTTTTAGCATCTTGCTCTAATAAACCACAAACCCCCGCTACAACCACAGTAAAACCTCCAACAAAAAAAACCACAATCAAACCCAAAGAACTTAAAGATACATAATCATAACAATCCATTAACATAACCCCTGCAGTAACCAACGTACTTCTATGAACCAAACAACTAACAGGTGTAGGAGCCGCCATAGCCTTAGGCAACCAACTACCATAAGGGTACTGACCCCCTTTAATAAAAGCAGCCAAAAATAACATCAAACCTACTAAAGAAACAAAAAACTGATAACTTAAATAACTAATTCTACACAAAACTAAACCATTAAAAAACAAAAAAATACAAAAATCTCCCACACGATTAGTAAAAACCGTCCTTATAGCCCCACAACGACTACTTAAATTATTATAAAACAAAACAAGAAAAAATCTCCTAATACCTAAAAAATCTCAAAAAATAAGAGTTAATAAAATAGAATTACTAAAAATAATCAAACCCCCCATCCTAACTACAAAAGAAAATAAGACCAAAAAAAAATAAACCAAACGATTAGACCCCACCATATAAAAAGAACCATAAACAAAAACCATAAAAGAAACCAACAATAAAACACAAAAAAACAAACAAATTCTACGATCAAAACTAACAGTAAAACTAAGAAAATCCCAAACCCCTAAAACAAAACTTCACTTACCACAAGGTAAAAACAAAAAAATCCTAATTAAAAAAAAATACAAAAAAATAACATAAACAACAAATAAAATCAAAGTTCATAAACCCTCTTATCGTAAATAAAAAATTCAAAAATAAACTAAAGAACCACCAAAATTTTTTAATCTCAAGACAGACAATCTCATATAATACAACTTTATACTAAAACTTTTACAAATTGCTCGCCGCAAAAACCCAGGCAGAAAGCCAATTTTAACCCAATACCCCTAATATTATATTTTAACTTAAACTAAATTAGCCAAGGTTAAACGATAAAAATCGAATGAAGTTTTCAAAACTTCCTCTATCAACCAAAATAGACTACCTTTTAATTTGCAATTAAAAATACTTTTATATACTAACTACTTAATAACCTCAATTTAATTTATCATAATATCATTCCATAAAAAAACTTAATAAAATATAAAAAAAAATAAAGAAAAATGATAATAAATTATAAAATCTACTATAAACAATTAAAATAAATATAATAATTTCTAATTCAAAAACAATAAATATAAAAATAATAACAAAAAAATAAATTCTAAAACCTAAATGAGGTCTACTGACCGTATCAAAACCACACTCATAAGCCCTCAACTTAGGACTAAAATCCTTAAAAGAAAGAAAACAACTGACCCCAAATATAGCTAAAAGCACTAACAAAAGAATAACAATAACATAAAAAATAAAAATTATAATTTTTAAAAAATTTTCTTTAAAAACCCTTAAAGTTTTTATTACTTTCCTTTCGTACTAATACTATTAAAAATCATTATTAAACAAGATAAACCGCTCTGTCTCACGACGAACTAAACTAATATCAAGTTTTATTTTTATAAAGAAGAACAGTCTCAAAAAAAACTTCTTCTCTCCCAGTTATTAATAAATATACAACATCGATGTAGCACAACACATTATATAAAAATCTATAATAGTGCCCGTAGCTCTGTTAACTCCGGAGTAATTTAAAAAATTAAAATTAGTAATTAAAAACTTTCTTAATTTCCAACCCCAAGAAAATTGTCTAAACAAAAAAATTTCCGAAGACTTATCTTTGTTTTAATAAAATTAATTATTATTAATTAAAAAAACAATTCAAATAAAAAAAATAAAAAACTTCATCAATCTATCCATTCATACCAGAAAATATTAAAAAAACAAATCACATATGCTACTTTCAGGCCGTCACGCTATGGCCGCCATTTACCGACATAGAGCAGAAAACAGCTCTATTAAAGAGCCTAAGTTTTTAAAAAACATTTGATAAATACTCAAGTTCTACAATTAAATTACACCCAATTCAAACTTTAAAAAAAAAATTACTAAAATATAAATTATTTACAAATTAAAAAATTAATTTGAACCAAAAAAAAATACAAAAAATTCCTTTTATGTCACCAACACAACTAAACACAAATTAAAAAAAATTCATACCAAAAACACAAAATTAAATAATTTAACAATTATTAACACAAAACAGATATATAAAATTACGATTTATCAACACCAACTTTCTTATAAAAACATTTGTAACAAATCTTCCAATTAAAAGTTTAACAATTATATTCTATAAATTATAAAAATAAAAATTTTCCTATATTGATATGCAATACCAAAAAATTAACAAACAAAACTTATAAGCCTTAATAATCTTATGGACCACAACCAAATATTTTTTAAAAATTTAAACTAAAAACTTTAACTTACAAGCCCAGAAACTCAACCCTTCCAACACTCTAAAGAAGTAACTTCCAAAACAATAGGCATAAAACTATGATTAGCCCCACATATCTCAGAACATTGACCATAAAAAACTCCAATAATAGGAAAATGATAAGTAACCTTAGTCAAAATACCTCTCAAAGCATCCATTTTAATAAAACACTTAGGCAAAGCAAAAGAATGAATAACATCAGATGAAGTACAATAAAGACCTAAATTAACATCTACAGGAATCACACAACGACTATCAACATCTAACATCCGTCTGTCACCAACTCTTAATTCATCTAAAGATTTTATAAAAGAATCATACCGAAGACCTTCTACATCAGTAAACTCATATCTCCAATATCATTGATGCCCAATAATTTTTAAATTAATTTCAGGTTGGTAAAATATACGACCTTGATACTGAATAAGTCAAAATCCCGGACCAGCCATTAAAATTAAACAATTAATAATCAAAATCTGCAAACTAAATTCAATAACCCGTCTATCATTACGAATAAAATTAAATTTAAATCTAAAACCTCCAATAATATTTAATAAACTACAAAATAATAAAATAAAAAAAAGAAAAGCTAAAATATATATATAATGATTATGAACATAGTGAAAACAAAAAGCATAAGCTCTACCAGGATGAGGAAAAACATTATCTAT